GAACTTAAAATCTTTTCTGGAGATATTCATTTTCCTGGAGAGACAGATAAGATATCCAGGCACAGCGGCATTTTTATACCACCAGAAACGGAAAAAAAAAATTCTAAAGAATCAAAAAAATGGAAAAATTGGATCTATGTTCAACGGATCACACCTACCAAGAAAAAGTATTTTGTTTCGGTTCGACCCGTAGTCACATATGAAATATCCGATGGGATAAATTTAGCAACACTTTTCCCTCGTGATATCTTGCAGGAAAAGGATAATGTCCAATTTAGAGTTGTCAATTATATCCTTTATGGAAATGGCAAGTCAATTCGAGGAATTTATCACACAAGTATTCAATTAGTTCGGACTTGCTTAGTATTGAATTGGGACCAAGAACAAAACGGTTCTATAGAAGAGGTTCATGCTTCCTTTGTTGAGGTAAGGGCAAATGATCTAATTCGCGATTTCATAAGAATTGAGTTAGTCAAGTCCACTATTTCGTATACCGGAAAAAGGTATGATAGGGCAAGTTCCGGATTGATTCCCGATAATGGATTAGATTGCACCAATATCAATCCTTTTTATTCCAAGGCGAAGATTCAATCACTTAGCCAACATCAAGGAACTATTGGTATGTTGTTGAATCGAAATAAGGAATGCCAATCTTTGATAATTTTGTCATCATCCAATTGTTCTCGAATTGGTCCATTCAATAGTTCGAAATATAACAATGTGACAAAAGAATCGGATCCCCAAATTCCAATTAGGGATTATTTAGGTCCCTTAGGCGCTATTGTACCTAAAATATCGAATTTTTATTCATCTTACCATTTAATAACTCATAATCAGATCGTGTTAAAGAAATATTTGCTACTTGACAATTTGAAACAGATTTTCCAAGTACTTCAAGTACTTAAATACTGTTTAATAGATGAAAATAGGAGGATTTATAATCCCGATCTATGCAGTAACATCATTTTGAACCCATTCCATTTGAATTGGTGCTTTCTCCACCATGATTATTGTGAAGAGACATCGATCAAAATTAGCCTTGGACAATTTTTTTGTGAAAATGTATGTCTATTTAAATACGAACCACACGTAAAAAAATCTGGTCAAATTTTAATTGTTAATGTCGACTTTTTAGTTATAAGATTGGCTAAGCCTTATTTGGCTACTCCTGGAGCAACTGTTCATGGTCATTATGGGAAAATCCTTTACGAAGGAGATACATTAGTTACATTTATATATGAAAAATCGAGATCTGGTGACATAACGCAAGGTCTTCCAAAAGTAGAACAAATCTTAGAAGTGCGTTCGATTGATTCAATATCGATGAACCTCGAAAGGAGAGTTGAAGGTTGGAACGAGCGTATACCAAGAATTCTTGGGACCCCCTGGGGGTTTTTGATTGGAGCTGAGCTAACCATAGCCCAAAGTCGTATCTCTTTGGTTAATAAGATCCAAAAGGTTTATCGATCCCAGGGGGTACAGATCCATAATAGACATATAGAGATTATTGTACGTCAAGTAACATCAAAAGTGTTGGTTTCAGAAGATGGAATGTCTAATGTTTTTTCGCCTGGAGAATTAATCGGATTGTTGCGAGCGGAACGAGCAGGGCGCGCTTTGGACGAATCGATCTGTTATCGGGCAATCTCATTGGGAATAACAAGAGCGTCTCTGAATACTCAAAGTTTCATATCCGAAGCAAGTTTTCAAGAAACCGCTCGAGTTTTAGCAAAAGCTGCTCTACGAGGTCGTATTGATTGGTTGAAAGGCCTGAAAGAGAACGTTGTTCTGGGGGGGATTATACCTGTTGGTACCGGATTCCAAAAATTTGTGCACCGTTCAAGGCAAGACAAAAACATTTATTTGGAAATCAAAAGAAAAAATCTATTCGAGTTGGAAATGGGAGATATTTTGTTACACCATAGAGAATTATTTTGTTCTTACGCGACAAACTATTTCCATGAGACAAATTTACATGAGACATCAGAACAATCATTTATGCGATTTAATGATTCCTAAGAGCGGATTCATTTTCACTTTAACTATCTTTTAACTATACTGGTCTGATTATTGATTTGGTAATAAATAAAATAAGTAATTAAAAAAATTTATGGTTTGTGCCGTGTATCAATGGTCAATCCCCGGTAGAAGGTTCCATCGGAACAATTATTTATTTCAAGGTACCTCGTCTCTTTGTTAATAATACGAAAAAGAAAAAACAAAAAGGAAGTGTGGGAAAAAATGACAAGAAGATATTGGAACATCAATTTGGAAGAGATGATGGAAGCAGGAGTTCATTTTGGTCATGGTACTAAAAAATGGAATCCTAGAATGGCCCCTTACATTTCTGCAAAGCGTAAAGGTATTCATATTACAAATCTCGCTAGAACTGCTCGTTTTTTATCAGAAGCCTGTGATTTAGTTTTTGATGCAGCAAGTAGGGGAAAAAACTTCTTAATCGTCGGTACCAAAAATAAAGCATCGGATTCAGTAGCATCAGCTGCAATAAGGGCTCGGTCTCATTTTATTAATCAAAAATGGCTCGGTGGTATGTTAACGAATTGGTCCACTACGGAAACGAGACTTTATAAGTTCAGGGACTTAAGAGCAGAAGAAAAGATGGGGAAACTCAACCGTCTCCCCAAAAGAGATGCAGCAATGTTGAAGAGAAAATTATCTACCTTGCAAACATATCTCGGTGGGATCAAATATATGACGGGATTGCCTGATATTGTGATCATCGTTGATCAGCAAGAAGAATATACGGCTCTTCGAGAATGTGCCATTTTGGGGATTCCGACGATTTGTTTAATCGATACAAATTGTGACCCAGATCTTGCAGATATTTCGATTCCAGCCAACGATGACGCTATAGCTTCAATTCGATTGATTCTTAACAAATTAGTATCCGCAATTTGTGAAGGTCGTTCTAGCTATATAAGAAATCGTTGATTATGATTAAGATTAAGAATAATAAAATTAGTTAATGTTAATTATTGGGCAACTCCATAGATTTATTGGATCGATTACTTTTTTTTGAATTTTTGAAAATAGAAAAAAAAAAAAAAGAACTGGGGATATTGATATATATTATGATGTTATGTGATTTCTTGGTATCCTAAATATATGATTAATGATTCAAGTTGGTGAGTTGAGAAAGAAATGGTTGAATCAAACTAATTCCTTTTTTGAAGTTAAATTTCTATCAGAGGACAATATGAATGTTATACCATGTTACATTAAAACACTCAAGGGGTTATACGATATATCGGGTGTAGAAGTAGGCCAACATTTCTATTGGCAAATAGGAGGTTTACAAATCCATGCCCAAGTACTTATCACTTCTTGGGTCGTAATTGCTATCTTGTTAGGTTCAGCCATCATAGCTGTTCGGAATCCACAAACCATTCCGACCGACGGTCAGAATTTCTTTGAATATGTCCTTGAATTTATTCGAGACTTGAGCAAAACCCAGATTGGAGAAGAATATGGACCTTGGGTTCCCTTTATTGGAACTATGTTCCTATTTATTTTTGTTTCTAATTGGTCAGGTGCTCTTTTACCTTGGAAAATCATACAGTTACCTCATGGGGAGTTAGCTGCGCCCACGAATGATATAAATACTACTGTTGCTTTAGCTTTACCCACGTCAGTGGCATATTTTTATGCAGGTCTTACCAAAAAAGGGTTGGGTTATTTCGAGAAATACATCAAACCAACTCCAATACTTTTACCAATTAACATCCTAGAAGATTTCACAAAACCTTTATCTCTTAGTTTTCGACTTTTCGGGAATATATTGGCTGATGAATTAGTAGTTGTTGTTCTTGTTTCTTTAGTCCCTTCAGTAGTTCCTATACCTGTCATGTTTCTTGGATTATTTACAAGTGGTATTCAAGCTCTTATTTTTGCAACGTTAGCCGCGGCTTATATAGGCGAATCCATGGAGGGTCATCATTGACTAGTTTTCGAAATAGTCTTTTTTTTTTAGCTTATCCTAATTCATGCATGGTTCAAGATAATCTGCTTGGTTGGAGAACATAATAGATATAAATACGTATGAATATATGACCTAGAGTCGTAGGAGAGAAGATGAACGATATTACGGAATTGTAAAAAAAAAGATATATATATATGTATTGATATACATATTGATATCGTTGATATCGATCATATTGATATCCATTGCGTATATTGATGATTGCATATATTGATTTGGTTGCAGTTTACTGCATTTAGATTAGATGGATTACAAGATAAGTCAAGTCCTTTCTTCTGTTTCATTTGTGATTGTGGATTGGATGAAAAAACAGATGAACTCAAGGATATAGAAGAGTAAAGAACGAAAGATGGAATGAAAGAATGGTTGGAAAGAAAGAAATGCAATAACTAGAGCCGTATGTATATGGATTTACAAAAACTTCATCATGGGTAGAAACAAAAAACGAGATATCGAAGTAGTTCTGACGATTCAGTAATATTATCATTAGTTTTTAGTTACTCCGACCCAATAGATCTTAATGATCAAACTTAATGATAAAATTAAGTAATAATTCATTGGTTGATTGTATCATTAACCATTTCTTTTTTTTGGTGCGAGGAACTTACCATGAATCCACTGATTTCTGCCGCTTCCGTTATTGCTGCTGGATTGGCTGTAGGACTTGCTTCTATTGGACCCGGAGTTGGTCAAGGTACTGCTGCAGGCCAAGCTGTAGAGGGTATTGCGAGACAACCAGAAGCAGAGGGTAAAATACGAGGTACTTTATTGCTTAGTCTAGCTTTTATGGAAGCTTTAACAATTTACGGACTGGTTGTGGCATTAGCGCTTTTATTTGCGAATCCTTTTGTTTAATCTAGAAATGTAAAAAAGTACCTTAGATTACATACTTATTTTACTTTTTTTCTTTATTAACTTGAAATTAAATTGTCGTTTGCTTCTTCGAATTATATCAACACTTTACTCCTATAATTACTTATTTGTTGAGACTCCAGGAAGG